CCCTGATTTTTAAAGAAAGCTAAAAAGAGATGGTTCGCCCCTATTTAGGCGGGCCAGGGGAGCCCCTATTTACCCCAAATATACCAAATTTTTTTGCAAAACCTCAAAAATTTGGTATATTTGGGGTAAATAGGGGCTCAAAAAGTCGCCGCAGAGGGCAAGTGGTCATAAAATAGATTTATTTATTAATAAGATCTTATATAATATATAAAGTTACATATATATATGTTATGATTATATAAATAAGTAAAGTAAAAGGTTATATTTATTATATAATAAGTTCTTATAATATAATATATATTTATATAAATATTAAGTATAGTTTATATAATTATTTTATATATATTATAAGTACTTAATATATAAGTTTAATAATTTAAATATAAATAATTTATATAAGTTAACTAGTCCCCATTCTGTCTGTAAAAAAAGAATGGGGACAGTTAACTAATATATATATATCATTTTGCTTTATAGACAATATACTTTAAGTACTATAGTTGGACCATAGTTTATAGTTATGCATTAAAATAAAGAGATTATATTTATTGGGCGGATAAATTTTTTTAGTTACGGCAGGGCGTTACTAATTTTAGTTCTTTAATTTATTTTGTTTGTGGTTTGAGGTTTATTTTATGTGCCACAGTTTTGTTCATTATTTTTATAATTATCGTAATTGTGGGTGGCTAGCATTTTTGTTGTTGGGGCAAATTAAAGTTTTATTCTTGCTGATGAAAATTAGCTTCAAGTTTTAATTTACATGTAAGTTTTAGCGTGAATATGGAAAAATTAAAAATTGGTCTTCTTAAAGGGGTATAATTAGTAGTTAAAGGGCGCAGTGTTTGGTTTTATAAATCAAGGTGACTTGGATTTAGAGAAGTTGTTAGTGTCGGCAAAAGTCGTGCCAGCAGCCGCGGTTACACGGAGGACACGAGTTAATGTAATTTATTGGTTAGTAGTTAGATAATATTACGCATATACGAGAAATCGAAATTTAGGTTTTTGGGGTGAAATTTCAAAATTTAGTGGGGGTTTCGCGTAGTGATGAGATTGTTGAAGCTGTGAAATTTAAGATTTAGACTAGGATTAGATACCCTATTATTTTAAATGTAAATTTAAAGTTAAAGACCTGAGTAGTAGTAGTTATGTTCTTGAAACTCAAAGAATTTGGCGGTGCTTTAGTCCTTTCAGAGGAACCTGTCCCGTGATCGATATTCCTCGTTTAATCTTACTTGGGTTTGTTATGTCAGTTTGTATACCGCCGTCGTCAGAATGTCCTATGAGGGTATAGAATTTTCTTTAAATTTTTAGTGAATTGGATGTCAGGTCAAGGTGCAGCTCATGCTCAAGTGGAGATGGGTTACAATAAATATAAATTTATACGGAAGAATAGAATACTTGAAAGATTAGAATTTTGAAGGTGGATTTGATTGTAATTGTTTAGATTAAGATAGTTTGATTCTTGGCTCTAAAGCATGCACACATCGCCCGTCGCTCTCGTTATTTAAGGCGAGATAAGTCGTAACATAGTAGATGTACCGGAAGGTGCATCTGGAAAGTTTATACAAAGTAGAGCTTGGTTAGTTAAGCGTTTCACTTACACTGGAAGGTTATCTGTGCAATTCAGGTTATTTTGAAAAATGTGAAGTTAACTTTGATAGTAAAGTAAAGTGAATTAGAGGGTTTTCAGTTAAATTAATAAAAATATTTTTAGTTTAGGTTAGGGTTTAAGTAAGAATAATAGAAGAAAGAAAAAATAATTTGAGTTATAGAGGTTTATGTACCGTGAGGGATGCATTGAAATATAGAGAATTATGAATTTAAGTGAAGTAGATTTGATTGATTGTACCTTGTGTATCAGGGTTGATTAAAAATATTAAAAGAATTTTTATGTTCCCGATTTAAAGAGAGCTAATTTAGTTTGTTGGTTAATGTGGAATAATTATCAGTAAAATTGAATTGGAAATTAAACGTTATTCGTTCTTTAAGATATCTGGTTCTCTAAGAAATAAATTTAATTTAGTTATTTGACGTTATGGCTGTTGAATAAATCAATACGGTGATATGAGTCAATTAATAATAATCTGGGGGATAAGCTCCGGGTTGGGTATTAAAATTGATGGTTTATTTAAAATTATTTAGGCTTGGAAGTAGCCATAATTAAAAGGGTGTTTTTACTTAATTTTATTTAATTAAATTTTTATGAAAATTTAAGTTTTGTATTAGAGTTCAGTATTTAATGTAAAAAATGTTGGTAATAATGATTGAATTAGTATAAAGTAATTTATGTATATATATAGATTGTATGAGAAAAGGTTGCAATAAGGAACTAGGCAAACTAGTGTTCGCCTGTTTAACAAAAACATGTCCTCTTGTGAATGAGAATTTGAGGTTTGGCCTGCCCACTGAAGTTTTGAAGGGCCGCGGTATTTTGACCGTGCAAAGGTAGCATAATCATTAGTCTTTTAATTGAAGGCTGGAATGAAGGGTTGGACGAGACACTGACTGTCTCATTGTGATTGATTTAGAATTTAACTTTTAAGTGAAAAGGCTTAAATAGATTTAAAGGACGAGAAGACCCTATAGATCTTGACATTAATTTTTTTTATATTTATTTGGATGTGGGGTTTTATAAATTTAATTTAGTGTTTTATTGGGGTGATAGGAAGATAAAATAAACTCTTTTTAGTTTTTGCATATGCCATTGATTTTTGAATTTTTGATCCGTTATTAACGATTATAAGACTAAGTTACCTTAGGGATAACAGCGTAATCTTTTTTGAGAGTTCTTATCGACAAAAAGGGTTGCGACCTCGATGTTGGATTAAGGTAAAATTCGGGTGCAGGAGCTCGAGTTTTTAGGTCTGTTCGACCTTTAAATCCTTACATGATCTGAGTTCAGACCGGCGTGAGCCAGGTCGGTTTCTATCCTTAGATAAAATAAATACTTTAGTACGAAAGGACCAAGTATTTGGATTAGTTTCTATGAGGGGATTAAAATTAATATTTCTATTTTGGCAGATAAGTGCGCTGGATTTAGGATCCATTTATGTGAGTTTTTACTTACAAATAGAACAATGTTTTTATATGAATTTATTTTACCGATAGTAGGAGGTTTGATTTTAGTGATTTGCGTTCTAGTGGGGGTGGCTTTTTTGACTTTATTAGAGCGTAAGGTTTTGGGGTATATTCAAATTCGTAAGGGTCCCAATAAGGTTGGGTTTGTCGGGATTCCCCAGCCTTTTAGTGATGCTATTAAGTTGTTTACTAAGGAACAAACTTATCCGAGATTATCAAATTATTTGCCTTATTATTTTTCTCCAATTGTGACTTTGTTTTTAGCTTTGTTGGTCTGAATGGTTACGCCTTATTTGAGCGGTTTATATATATTTAGCTTAGGGTTGTTGTTTTTCTTATGTTGTACGAGTTTAGGGGTTTATACTGTAATGATTGCGGGTTGGTCATCAAATTCTAATTATGCGTTGTTAGGGGGCCTGCGAGGGGTCGCTCAGACTATTTCCTATGAAGTAAGTTTGGCTTTGATTTTGCTGTCTTTTGTGTTTTTAATTCAGGGTTATTGTGTGATGGATTTTTTTAAGTTTCAAGAGTATTTGTGGTTTTTGGTTTTGGCTTTTCCGTTGGCTCTAAGTTGATTTGCGTCTTGTTTAGCGGAGACTAATCGTACGCCGTTTGATTTTGCGGAGGGAGAGTCTGAGCTTGTTTCTGGTTTTAATGTGGAGTACAGAAGAGGGGGGTTTGCTTTGATTTTTCTGGGGGAATATGCAAGAATCTTATTTATAAGAATGTTATTTAGAGCGGTATTTCTCGGGTGTGATGTTTATACGTGGACGTTTTTTTTAAAGCTTGCTCTGATTGCGTTTGCTTTCGTTTGGGTGCGGGGGACTTTACCTCGTTTCCGATATGATAAGCTTATGTATTTGGCTTGAAAAAGTTTTTTACCTCTGGCGTTAAATTATCTTTTTGTGTTTATTAATTTAAAGATTTTCTTTATGTTTTTGCTTATTTAGTGAATACTTTTAGGTACCAAGTTAACAGAAGATTTTAACTTCTATCTTGTGCTTTCAAAACACAGGCTTTACTGATAAGCTAATTAACTAGTCTAAAATCTTGTCTCAAAGGGTGGCTGCGAGGGGGCTAATGATATAGTAGGAAAAGTAAAAAACAGTGAGTAGTTGGCCCACGAGGATGTAGGGGTCTTCGACTGGTCGGGCTCCAATTCAGGTTAATAAAATAATAATAACAAGAAGGGTTCAAAAAAGAATTTGGTTAATTGGGTAGAATTGGGTCCCGCGGAACTTGCTTTTGTTGGAGAAGGGTAGAATTATGATGATGGCAATTGAAAGAACTAGGGCAATCACACCGCCGAGTTTATTGGGAATTGAGCGTAGAATTGCATAGGCGAAAAGAAAGTATCATTCGGGTTGGATATGGACAGGGGTAACCAGGGGGTTTGCTGGTGTGAAATTATCGGGGTCTCCTAATATGTAGGGTTCCAGAAGGGTAAGGATGGTTAGGGCTATAATTAATACCAAGAATCCGACAATATCTTTGAATGAGAAGTAAGGGTGGAATGGAATTTTATCTACATCTCTGTTGATTCCTAAGGGGTTATTAGAACCTGTTTGATGAAGAAATAGGAGGTGGACTATGACTGCAGCAGCAACAATGAAGGGTAGTACAAAGTGGAAGGTGAAGAATCGTGTCAGGGTGGCGTTGTCTACGGCGAAGCCCCCCCAAACTCATTGAACTAGATCGATCCCTAGGTAGGGAACCGCCGAGAGTAGGTTGGTAATGACTGTGGCTCCCCAGAAGGATATTTGACCTCAGGGGAGTACATAGCCCATAAATGCGGTCCCTATAACTAGGAATAGGATAATGACGCCGACTATTCAGGTGTGTATAAACAAGTAAGATCCATAGTATATACCTCGCCCAGTATGGGCGTAGAGGCAAATGAAGAAAAAGGAGGCTCCGTTGGCGTGAAGCGTGCGGAGGAGTCAACCATAGTTTACGTCTCGGCAAATGTGCGCAATTCTATTAAAGGCTAAATCGACATGGGCGGTGAAGTGTATGGTAAGGAAAAGGCCAGTAATAATTTGTACGCCCAAGCATAGCCCTAAAAGAGAGCCGAAATTTCATCAGGCTGAAATATTCAGGGGTGCTGGGAGGTCTACTAGGGCGTTGTTGGCGATTTTAAATAAGGGGTGTCTTAATCGGAGAGGTTTATTCATTAGTGGATGGGCCGTAGGGGACCTGAGGAAATTTTTGTGATTTTTACTACAACAATCAGGGTTAAAAGGAGATAGAGCACTAGTATAAGAGTAATTAGGCTGGTGGATGGATTATAGAGTTTTATTAGTGAGGGGGCTTCTTCTATCTGGTCGCCTCAAGTGAGGGGGGTTATATCCGTGTTTTGAATTGAATGGGTGAGAAGAAGCGAGTCTGAGAAGTATAGAAGAATCAGGGCTGTGGTGAATGTTAGGGTTGAGATTATAAGGCTAAATATGGAGAGTGAGAATATCTCATTTGAGGCGAGACTAGTAACGTAAATAAATAAGACTAAGAGTCCCCCCAAGAAGACTAAAAAAAGAATGTAGGAAAATCAAAAGCTTTGGGTCGATAGTCCAGTGATTAGGCAGACTAAAAAGGTTTGTAGGAGGAGTATTAAACCCATTGCTAGGGGGTGGGTTATTTGGGTAAAAATTAAGGCTAGGGTCGAGCTAGCGGCTAGAAGAAGTAGATTTAAAATGCAGAGAATAGTTTATAAAAAATATTAGTTTTGGGGATTAATGATAGGGGGTAGCCTCTTTCTCTGAAAAGTTTTAAAAGATTAAATTCTTATTTTTGGTTTACAAGACCAAAGTTTTTCTTAAACTACTAAAACTAATGTTAAGATTGTTTATTTGATTTTTTCCTTTGTTTTTATTTATGTGTGGGGGCTGGGTGTTTTCTTCTAAACGGAAGCATTTGTTGTTGACTCTCTTGAGACTCGAATTTATTGTGTTAGGTTTATTTATGTTTTTATTTATATTTTTGAATAGTGTGGTTTATGAACTTTTTTTTAGCATGGTATTTTTAACATTTTCAGTTTGTGAGGGGGCTTTGGGGTTATCGATTCTTGTGTCTATGATTCGTACCCATGGTAATGATTATTTTCAATCTTTTAGTGTATTACAATGTTAAAGTTATTATTACCTATCTTATTTTTGATCCCCACGTGTTTTGTCTATCGGGGTTGATGGATGGTTCAATCGATTTTGTTTTTAATAACTTTTGGTTTTATGCTTATGGGTATAAATAATTTATTTTATGCGGATTTAAGTTATTTTTTGGGATGTGATGTCTTATCTTACGGGTTGATTTTATTGAGATTTTGGATCTGTGCTCTTATGATTACGGCAAGAGAGGGTATTTATCGAGTACGGGTGTATGAGGGTTTTTTTTTATTTATGGTTTTAGTGTTATTAATATTACTATATTGTACATTTAGTTCGGTAAATTTATTTATGTTTTATTTGTTTTTTGAAAGAAGCTTGATTCCTACTTTATTTTTAATTTTAGGGTGGGGGTATCAGCCTGAACGGCTTCAGGCCGGAGTTTATTTGTTATTTTATACGTTATTAGCATCTTTACCTTTATTAGTAGGCTTGTTTTATTTGGGAGATGTCAATAATTCACTATTTATTCCCATGTGTCGGGGTTGAAGAGTTTCTTATGTAGTATGTTATTTGGCTTTAATTTTGGCATTTTTGGTAAAAATGCCTATATTTTTGGTTCATTTGTGATTACCCAAGGCTCATGTAGAGGCCCCTGTTTCTGGTTCGATAATTTTAGCTGGGGTTCTTTTAAAGTTGGGGGGTTACGGGTTGTTACGTATATTCGGTGTGTTAACGTTGTCGGGGCTAAGTTATAATTTTGTTTGAGTTGGAATTAGTTTGGTGGGTGGCGTTTTAGTGAGTTTTATTTGTTTGCGTCAAACTGATTTAAAGGCTTTAATTGCGTATTCTTCAGTGGCACATATGGGTATTGTGCTGGGGGGCTTAATAACTATGACTTATTGGGGCTTTTGTGGGTCTTTTGCCCTGATGATTGCTCATGGGTTGTGTTCCTCTGGTTTATTTTGTTTGGCAAATATTACATATGAGCGGGCCGGTAGCCGGAGCTTGTTAATTAATCGGGGATTAATAAATTTTATACCAAGAATGACGTTGTGGTGATTTTTGCTGAGTTCTTGTAATATGGCGGCCCCGCCCTCTCTGAATTTGTTGAGAGAAATTAGTTTATTAAATAGATTAGTTGCTTGAAGTTGAGTAAGAATATTAATATTGGCTTTATTGTCTTTTTTTAGAGCTGCCTATACGTTATATTTATATTCTTATAGTCAGCACGGTAGGGTTTATTCTGGCCTTTATGCTTGCGCTTCAGGGTATGTTCGTGAGTATTTACTGTTATTTTTGCATTGGTTTCCCTTAAATTTATTAATTCTTAAAAGTGAGCCTTGTATGTTATGGGTATAACTTGAGTAGTTTAATTGTTAAAATTTTGATTTGTGGTGTCAATGATACAAGAAAAGTCTTGTCTCAGGTTGTGTTGAAATCTTTGTCGATTTGTTTAGTGAGTTTTTTCGTTTTATTCTTTTTTGCTATTAGATGTGTGTTTTTGGGGTTTTATTTTATTAGATGTGATTTAGTATATTTTATTGAGTGGGAAGTTTTGAGATTAAATTCTGGGAGAATTGTTATAACTTTTTTGTTTGATTGAATGTCTTTAATTTTTATAGGTTTTGTGTTGTTTATTTCTTCTTTAGTAATTTTTTATAGCCAAGAGTATATGGGGGGCGATTATAATATTAATCGATTTATTTTACTGGTCCTTATGTTTGTTCTTTCTATGATGTTTCTAATTATTAGTCCTAATTTAATTAGAATCCTTTTGGGGTGAGATGGCCTGGGTCTAGTTTCTTATTTGTTGGTAATTTATTATCAGAATGTAAAATCTTATAATGCGGGTATGTTGACGGCTTTATCTAACCGCATTGGGGATGTTGCTTTGTTGTTGGCAATTGCTTGGATACTTAATTTTGGTAGATGAAATTATATTTATTATTTGGAAGTCGGTAAGGAGAGTGCAGCTATAGGGTTGATTGGGGTTTTGGTAGTGTTAGCTGCTATGACCAAAAGAGCTCAAATTCCGTTTTCTTCTTGGTTGCCGGCTGCCATAGCTGCACCCACACCAGTTTCGGCGTTGGTGCATTCTTCAACGTTAGTTACAGCGGGGGTGTATTTATTAATTCGTTTTAATGTGTTATTGACGGGGAATTGATTGGGCAGATTCTTGCTTTTGTTTGCTGGCTTGACTATGTTTATGGCCGGGTTGGGGGCCAACTTTGAGTTTGATTTAAAGAAAATTATTGCGCTGTCGACTTTAAGTCAGTTGGGGTTAATAATAAGAATTTTGGCGATAGGGTTTCCCAAATTAGCATTTTTTCATCTTTTGACCCACGCTTTGTTTAAGGCTTTGTTGTTTATATGTGCTGGGGCTATTATTCATAATATAAGGGATTCGCAAGATATCCGTTTCATGGGGGGGCTGGTCAATCACATGCCTCTGACGGCCTCTTGTTTTAATTTATCTAATTTGGCGTTGTGTGGGATGCCCTTTTTAGCTGGGTTTTATTCTAAGGATTTGATTTTAGAAATTGTGTCGTTAAGTTATGTGAATTTATTTGGGTTTGTTTTATATTTTTTTTCTACCGGTCTGACTGTTTGTTATTCTTTGCGGTTGGCTTACTATTCTATAAGTGGGGAGTTTAATAATATATCTCTTCACCCGTTGAATGATGAAGGTTGGGTGATATTACGGGGTATATTAGGATTGACTCTGATGGCTGTTTTGGGCGGGAGTATACTTAGTTGGGTATTATTTCCGACCCCAGTTATAATTTGCTTGCCCCCACTTTTAAAGACTCTTGCTTTGACTGTCAGTGTGTCAGGGGGGTGAGTGGGTTATGAGTTAGCTAAGTTTGCTTTACACTATGAGTTGCAAGCATTGCGTTCGTATTTTGCTTCGAGTTTTGCCGGATCTATGTGATTTATGCCGTTTATTTCAACATATGGTGTGAGAAAGTCGCCACTAAAGGGGGGGTCTTTTGTTGTTAAATCCTTCGATCAGGGTTGGAGAGAGTATTTAGGGGCCCAAGGTATTTACCAGTACTTTTTAGGCTGGTCACGATTAAACCAGGGTTGGCAGAATAATGATTTGAAAACTTATTTAATTAGATTTTTCTTATGGGTAATTGTTTTGTTAGTTTTGGCTTTTTTATGTTTAAATAGCTTATTGAGTAGAGCATGGCATTGAAGCTGCCAAGGAGGTTGTTAAACCTTTAAGCATTTAATTATAAAAGAAAATTCTTTATTTTTACAGTGAAAATGTAAGGTTTTTTTTAAACTATATAAATAGAAATGTAAACGGAGTTAAACCGCTAAAGATAGAAGTTAGCGGCCTCTTCTTGATCCACACATTTCCTTAAGTGGAAGTTAAACTTCAATGATATCATTAACAGTGATACGCCTCTAGTTTTGGCTTCAATTAAAAGTAAGGGTAAGTTAATACCTAGGATCAGGTCGAAACTGAGTGCAAATAGTCGCTTCTTACTCAAGACAGATTGAATAATCAATACTTTTTGGATGCAAACCAAATGTTATAGTTAACTACGGTCCTTACTCAGCTCATTGTAGGGCCCCTTGATTTCACTCATGGTAGAGTCCAACCAGTAGAATGGCCAGAAAAATTGAACTGACAATGAGTCATAGTTGGAGGTCCGATAGGGGGAGAATTAAGACCAGGGGGAGCAGAAGGGCAATTTCCACGTCAAAAATTAAGAAAATTACAGCAATTAAGAAGAATCGAAGAGAAAAGGGGAGCCGTGAGGATCTTTTGGGGTCGAAGCCACACTCAAAGGGCGAGCTTTTTTCTCGGTCTGTGATAGATTTTTTGGACAATAGAGATGCGAGGATTATTACTACTCTGCAGATGATTAGTAAAATTGAGGCGATTGTTAGTAAGATAAAAATTGTTTATCCTGAATATTCATTCAGGCCCCCTGATTGGAAGTCAGGTATACTTATATACTAGATAAACATCTACCTCATCAATAAATAGAGATATAGAGAAATAGTCATACAACATCAACAAAATGTCAGTATCATGCTGCGGCTTCAAAACCGAAGTGGTGGTTAGAGGAAAAATGGAATCGGCCGTGGCGAAGTAAACAAACTAGCAAGAAAGTTGTTCCAATAATTACATGCAGGCCGTGAAATCCGGTGGCTACAAAAAATGTTGAGCCATAAACGGCATCTGAAATGGTAAAGGGGGCTTCGATGTATTCATAGGCTTGAAGAATGGAAAAATAAATCCCTAAGATTACCGTAAAGAAAAGTCCTTGGAGGGATTGGGTGTGGTTGTTTTCTATTAGACTATGGTGGGCTCATGTCACAGTTACTCCAGAGGCTAGGAGGATGGCTGTGTTTAAGAGGGGGATTTGAAGGGGGTTAAAGGGGATAATTCCGGCCGGTGGTCATATAGCGCCGAGTTCCCCTGTAGGGGATAGACTTCTGTGAAAGAAGGCCCAAAAGAAGCTGATAAAAAAGAATACTTCTGATGTAATGAATAGGATTATACCCCAACGTAGGCCGAGGGTTACGGGGTAAGTGTGAAGCCCCTGGAATGTGCCCTCACGAGTGATGTCTCGTCATCATTGGAGCATGGTTAAAGTGGTGATTAAGAAGCCCAGGGTTAAGAGGGATATATCGTAGTGGTGAAATCATTTAACCAGGCCGGAAACAGTAACTAAGGCTCCGATTGCTCCGGTGAGGGGTCAGGGGCTTTGATCAACTAGGTGGTAGGGGTGATTGGCGTGGGTGGACATTAGTTTACTTCTCTAGCATACAGGGTGCTTAAAACTGCAAATACGTAGGATTGAATAATCGCGACTGCTGATTCGAGAACTAAAAGGGCAATTTGGGCGATGATTAGGAGCGAAAGAATGGGGAGCGCAAGAGCGGGGCCTGTATTGCCGAGAAGGGTAAGAAGGAGGTGGCCTGCAATTATGTTTGCGGCGAGTCGGACTGCGAGGGTTCCGGGTCGAATTATATTTCTGATTGTTTCGATGCAAACTATAAAGGGTATAAGCACGGGGGGTGTTCCTTGTGGAACGAGGTGGGCGAATATATGTTGTGTGTGATTGATCCAACCATAGATCATAAAGCTTAATCATAGTGGAAGGGCTAGAGATAGAGTTAGAGTAAGGTGGCTTGTTCTGGTAAAAATGTAGGGAAATAAACCTAAAAAATTATTGAATAGAATCAGTGAAAATAAAGAGATAAAGATAAAAGTTCTTCCTACGTGGCCGGTGGGCCCCAGAAGGGTTTTGAATTCCAGATGAAGGGTTATTAAAATTTTATTTCAAATAAATGCGTAACGTGAGGGGATTAGTCAGTATACGAGGGGGATAAGCAAGAGTCCTAAGAAGGTGCTTAGTCAGTTAAAGGAGAGGCTAAAAATGCTAGTTGAGGGGTCAAAGACTGAGAATAGATTTGTTATCATTTTCAGTTTAATGGGGTTTGTTGAATTTGAGAAGAATCTGCGGCTGCTGGAGAAAGAGTTAAAAGAGAGAAATAGTTTAGGAAGTTAAAGGTAAGTAAGGTGCAGGAAAATACTAAAAATAAAATTAATCAACTGATGGGGGCTATTTGTGGAATCAAAGAATGCTGGGTTAAGACAAGCAATTTTAGCATGACATACTAATGTTAATTTAACTAATTCTTTCATCAGAAGTAATTGCCAGATTACTATAAAATGGTTTAAGAGACCATTACTTGCTTTCAGTCATCTGATGACGCTTGATTCATTGAGGCAACTCAATTAATAAAAGTGTTGGTAGGGACGCTTTCTAGGACAATGGGTATAAATCTGTGGTTTGCCCCGCAAATTTCGGAGCATTGGCCGTAATAAACCCCCGGCCGATTAAGTAAGAAGCTAGTTTGATTTAGTCGGCCAGGAGTTCCGTCAACCTTAACTCCCAGGGCAGGTACAGTTCAGGAGTGTAGAACATCAGCCGCTGTGACCAAAATTCGGATTTGAGTATTTATGGGTAGAACGGCGCGATTATCCACATCGAGGAGGCGGAAGCCCCCATCTGGTATTTCGTGGTAGGGGGTTATGTAAGAGTCAAATTCAAGTTGATTAAAGTCTGAGTACTCGTAGCTTCAGTATCATTGATGGCCGATTGTCTTAAGTGTAATTGAGGGGCTGCTTACTTCGTCTAGGAGATAAAGTAGTCGTAGGGAGGGGAGAGCAATAAAAATTAGGGTGATGGCCGGCAAAATGGTTCAAATTACTTCGATGGTTTGTCCGTCAAGTAGATAGCGGTGGATGCTAGTATTGAAAAATAGGGTCGCTATTAAGTATCTTACTAAGGTGGTAGTTATGATTAAGATTAATAGGGCATGATCGTGGAAAAAGGTGAGTTGTTCTATAAGAGGGGAGGCTCTATCCTGGAGGCTTAGGTTAGCTCATGTTGCCATTACATTAATACAGTTCTAATAAAAGAAAAAAAATCTTTATGTATGGAGCTTAAATCCATTGCACTTATCTGCCATATTAGAAACCCGAGAGAATAGGGAGTTCAGCGTAGCTGTGTTCCGCCGGTGGTAGATTTTGGAATCATTCAATTGATCTGGGTATTTGAAGGGGAAATAATACGGTTCGATTTGTGATCATGCTTTCTCAAACAATAAAGAGTAATATCATTACTCCTACAAATGAAATTGTAGATCCTACAGAGGAGACAATATTTCAGGTTGTGTAGGCATCTGGATAATCAGAGTATCGTCGAGGTATTCCGGCAAGTCCTAAGAAATGTTGGGGAAAGAAGGTTATATTAACTCCGAGGAACATTACAGCAAATTGAATTTTCAATCATAGGGGATTTATAGTTAGACCTGTAAATAGGGGGTACCATTGAATGAAACCCCCTATAATGGCAAATACGGCCCCCATGGAAAGAACATAGTGGAAGTGGGCAACAACATAATATGTATCGTGTAAAATAATATCTACAGAAGAGTTGGCGAGGACTACACCGGTTAAGCCACCAATGGTAAAAAGGAATACGAACCCTAGAGCCCAAAGGAGGGCCGGGCTGTAATTAAGCTGGGAGCCGTGGAGAGTGGCTAGCCAGCTAAAAATTTTAATTCCTGTCGGCACAGCAATAATTATAGTAGCTGAGGTGAAGTAGGCACGTGTGTCAACGTCCATGCCGACTGTAAATATATGATGTGCTCAGACAACAAAGCCGAGTAATCCAATTGAAAGTATAGCATAAATTATTCCTAAAGAGCCAAAGGCTTCCTTTTTACCTCTTTCTTGGCTAATAATGTGGGAAATTAAACCGAATCCGGGGAGGATTAAAATGTAAACTTCGGGGTGTCCAAAAAATCAGAATAAGTGTTGGTACAAGATAGGGTCTCCCCCACCGGCCGGGTCAAAGAAAGAGGTGTTTAGGTTTCGGTCTGTGAGTAATATAGTGATTGCTCCCGCTAGGACTGGGAGGGAGAGAAGTAGGAGTAGGGCGGTAATTGCCACAGCTCAAACGAATAGGGGCATACGATCAAGGGTTATCCCGGCTGATCGTATATTAATTACAGTGGTAATAAAGTTTACAGCGCCAAGAATAGATGATACACCGGCTAGGTGCAGCGAGAAAATTGCCATATCAACTGAGGCTCCCGCATGAGCAATCCCCGCAGAGAGCGGGGGGTAAACTGTCCAACCGGTCCCCGCCCCATTTTCAACTAAACTTCTGGCGAGAAGAAGTGTGAGGGAGGGGGGGAGCAATCAAAATCTTATATTATTCATTCGGGGGAAGGCCATGTCGGGAGCCCCCAGCATGAGGGGAACCAATCAGTTGCCGAACCCCCCAATTATAATAGGTATTACTATAAAGAAAATTATTACGAAGGCGTGGGCTGTGACAATCACATTATAGATTTGGTCGTCTCCAATCAGGGAGCCGGGCTGGCCAAGTTCAGCCCGAATTAATAGGCTTAGGGATGTCCCCACTATTCCTGCTCAAGCACCAAAAATAAAGTATAAAGTTCCAATGTCCTTATGATTTGTTGAAAATAGTCATTGTCGCGGTAGGATGGCTGAGTTACAGGCAGTAGATTGTAAATCTATGCACGAGGGCTACCTCTCATACCAACCTTATAGTCAAGAAGATGATATTAGACTGCAATTCTAGGGGGGTAAATTATGGATTTTACTAAGGTTTAAAGAACTCTCTCTATTTACAGCTTTGAAGGCTATGGGTTTAATTAACCTAAAACCTTGTTTACAAGACGTAAAAGATTAGAGAACAAATTGGCAGCCCAAAGGTTGAGAGGGAGGCAAGAAGCACTGAAAAAAATAGGGGTGAAGACGGCGGTGTGTGGGGGGTTGTTCACAGGTTTTCTGTGTAAATAAGTATGAAAGCTCTAAATCTTATTCGTAAGTAGTAGAATAGGGTGATGAGTGTTATTACAACCATGAGGGTTACTAGGAGCTTGAGGCCCATTTCGGTGAGATTTTGAATGACGATTCATTTAGGCAGGAATCCGAGAAAGGGGGGGAGCCCCCCTAGAGATAGGAGTGAGAAAAATAGGGAAAACTTGGCGATTGGGGGAATTGAATTCAATGAAAATGTTTGATTAAGGTGGGAGAGCCCAAATGTGTGGAGTATAAGAATGATTGTTGCGGTTAAGAAAGTATAGACCATGAAGTACATGTTTCAAGTGTTTTCACCCGTTAATAATGCGGCAGTTATTCAGCCGAGGTGGTTGATAGAGGAGTAAGCTAAAATTTTTCGGAGGGAGGTTTGATTTAAGCCCCCGAGTGATCCCACTAGAACAGATAAACAAATGATTGTGGCTGCAAAAATGTCAAATGAGAAGTTATAGGAAAGAAGTATTAATGGGGCAATTTTTTGCCAAGTTATAAGTATAAACCCATTTAGTCAATTCAACCCCTCCATCACCCCTGGAAATCAAAAATGGAAGGGGGCGGCCCCCATTTTTAATAAAAGGGATGAATTAATGAGTGTATTAAAGAACATATTAAAAGGAATAAATGAACTCGGTAGGCTGTAGGTTATAGAGGCAAAAATTACGGTGAATAGGAGTGTGGCTGAGGCTAGGGCCTGGGTTAAGAAGTATTTTAATGAGGCTTCTGTCGATATTAGATTGGAAGAGCTCGTTATTAGGGGAATAAAGGAGAGGAGGTTAATTTCTAAGCCGATCCAAGCGCCGAATCACGAACTTGATGAGATTCTGAGAAGTGTGCCTCTTATTAATGTAAGGTAGAAAAGCAATTTGGTAGGGTTGTGAATCATTAGAAAAAAGAGGGGTATAGACCTCTATATACGGGGTATGAACCCATTAGCTTATTTAGCTTATTTTTCTTCCTTTTTTGTCGAGTATGTTCTAGTGTAAGGTGCACACAAGTTTTTGATGCTTATAGAAATAGTTCAAGTCTATTGGACATAATGAAAGTAAATTTAATTTACATGATCTATCCTATCAAGATAGCCCTTTTGTCAGGCATTTCATC